AAAGAGATCTATTCATTGATAAGAAAAAGAAAAAGCGTGAACGGGGGTTGGATTGATGATAAAATAGAATCCTGGGCCGCGAGCAGTGATTCGATTGGTGATGAAGAAAGAGAATTCTTGGTTCCGTTCTCCACCTTAACGACAGAAAAGGGGATTGATCCAATTCTATGGAGTCTGACTCATAGTGATCATTTATCAAAGAATGACTCTGGTTATCAAATGATTGGACAACCGGGAGCAATTTACTTACGATACTTAGTTGACATTCATAAAAGGTATCTAATGAATTATGAGTTCAATACATCCTGTTTAGCAGAAAGGCGGATATTCCTTGCTCATTATCAGACACTCACCGATTCACAAACTTCGTGTGTGGCTACTCGTTTTCATTTCCCATCTCATGGAAAACCCTTTTCGCTCCGCTTAGCCTTATCCCCCTCTAGGGGTATTTTAGTGATAGGTTCTATAGGAAGTGGACGATCCTATTTGGTCAAATACCTAGCGACAAACTCCTATGTTCCTTTCATTACGGTATTTCTGAACAAGTTCCCGGATAACAAGCCTAAAGGTTTTCTTATTGATGATATCAATATTGATGATAGTGACGATATTGATGCTAGTGACGATACCGATCGTGACCTTGATACGGAGCTGGAGCTGCTAACTAGGATGAATGCGCTAACTATGGATATGATGCCGGAAATAGACCGATTTTATATCACCCTTCAATTCGAATTAGCAAAAGCAATTTCTCCTTGCATAATATGGATTCCAAGCATTCATGATCTAGATGTGAATGAGTCGAATTACTTATCCCTCGGTCTATTATTGAACCATCTCTCCAGGGATTGTGAAAGATGTTCCGCTAGAAATATTCTTGTTTTTGCTTCGACTCATATTCCCCAAAAAGTGGATCCCGCTCTAATAGCTCCGAATAGATTAAATACGTGCATTAAGATACGAAGGCTTCTTATTCCACAACAACGAAAGCACTTTTTCACTCTTTCATATACTAGGGGATTTCACTTGGAAAAGAAAATGTTCCATAATAACGGATTCGGGTCCATAACCATGGGTTCCAATGCACGAGCTCTTGTAGCACTTACCAACGAGGCCCTATCGATTAGTATTACACAGAAGAAATCAATTGTAGACACTAATACAATTAGATCCGCTCTTCATAGACAAACTTGGGATTTGCGATCCCGGGTAAGATCGGTTCAGGATCATGGGATCCTTTTCTATCAGATAGGAAGGGCTGTAGCACAAAATGTACTTCTAAGTAATTGCCTCATAGATCCTATATCTATCTATATGAAGAAGAAATCATGTAACGAAGGGGATTCTTATTTGTACAAATGGTACTTCGAACTTGGAACGACCATGAAGAAATTAACGATGCTTCTTTATCTTTTGAATTGTTCTGCCGGATCGGTCGCTCAAGACCTTTGGTCTCTACCCGGATCCGATGCAAAAAATGGGATCACTTCTTATTCTTATGGACTCGTTGAGAATGATTCGGATCTAGTTCATGGCCTATTAGAAGTGGAAGGCGCTCTGGTGGGATCTTCGCGGACAGAAAAAGATTGCAGCCAGCTTGATAATGATCGAGTGACATTGCTTCTTCGGTCCGAACCGAGGAATCTCTTAGATATGATGCAAAACGGATCTTGTTCTATCCTTGATCAGAGATTTCTCTCTGAAAACTACGAATCGGAGTTTGAAGAGGGGGAGGGAGAAGGACCCCTTGACCCGCAACAGATAGAGGAGGGTTTATTCAATCACATAGTTTGGGCTCCCAGAATATGGCGCCCTTGGGCCTTTCTATTTGATTGTATCGAAAGGCCCAATGAATTGGGATTTCCCTATTGGGCCGGGTCATTTCGGGTCAAGCGGATCATTTATGATGAAGAGGATGAGCTTCAAGAGAATGATTCGGGGTTCTTACAGAATGGAACCGTGCAGTACCAGACAAGAGCTAGATCTTCCAAAGAACAAGGCCTTTTTCGAATAAGCCAATTCATTTGGGACCCTGCAGATCCATTCTTTTTCCTATTCAAGGATCCGCCCCCCGGCTCTGTGTTTTCACATCGAGAATTATTTGCAGATGGAGAGATGTCAAAGGGGCTTCTTACTTCCCAAACAGATCCTCCTACATCTATATATAAAGGCTGGTTTATCAAGAATACGCAAGAAAAGCACTTCGAATTGTTGATTAATCGTCAGAGATGGCTTAGAACCAAGAGTTCATCATCTAATCGATCTTTCCGTTCGAATACTCTATCCGAGAGTTATCGGTATTTATCCAATTTGTTCCTATCTAACGGAACGCTATTGGATCAAATGACAAAGACATTGTTGAGAAAAAGATGGCTTTTTCCGGATGAAATGAAAATTGGATTCATGTAACGGGAGAAGGATTTCCCATTCCTTAGCCGGAAAGATATGTGGCCATGAAAGAAGGATTAAGTGGATGGGTGGTAGAGTCGTGGAAACGCCC